GCTAGCGTAGCTTAATTAAAGCATAACACTGAAGATGTTAAGATGGACCCTAAAAAGTCCCGCAAGCACAGAAGTTTGGTCCTGACTTTACTGTCAGCTTTAACCTAATTTACACATGCAAGTATCCGCACCCCCGTGAGAATGCCCTACGATTTCCTGCTTGGAAACAAGGAGCCGGTATCAGGCACACTTTTCTAGCAGCCCACGACACCTTGCTTAGCCACACCCTCAAGGGATTTCAGCAGTGATAGATATTAAGCCATAAGTGAAAACTTGACTTAGTTAAGGTTAAGCAGGGCCGGTAAAACTCGTGCCAGCCACCGCGGTTATACGAGAGACCCAAGTTGACAGACAATCGGCGTAAAGGGTGGTTAAGTACTATAATCTGCTAAAGCCAAACATCTTCAAAGCTGTTATACGCACCCGAAGACTAGAAGCCCAATCACGAAAGTGGCTTTAAACTAACTGAACCCACGAAAGCTAGGGTACAAACTGGGATTAGATACCCCACTATGCCTAGCCTTAAACATTGATGATGTTTTACAATTATCATCCGCCTGGGAACTACGAGCATCAGCTTAAAACCCAAAGGACTTGGCGGTGCTTTAGACCCACCTAGAGGAGCCTGTTCTAGAACCGATAACCCCCGTTCAACCTCACCCTTCCTTGTTCTTCCCGCCTATATACCACCGTCGTCAGCTTACCCTGTAAAGGAACAATAGTAAGCAAAACTGGCAAAGCCCAAAACGTCAGGTCGAGGTGTAGCGTATGGAAGGGGAAGAAATGGGCTACATTCACTAATTTAGTGCACACGAATGACACCCTGAAACACGTGTCTGAAGGAGGATTTAGCAGTAAGCAGAAAATAGAGTGTTCTACTGAAACTGGCCCTGAAGCGCGCACACACCGCCCGTCACTCTCCCCGAGCTAAGACTCTTAAGTAAATAAAAACCTACAACTGCAAAGGGGAGGCAAGTCGTAACATGGTAAGTGTACCGGAAGGTGCACTTGGAAAAACAAGAGTATAGCTAAACAGCATAGCATCTCCCTTACACTGAGAAGACATTCGTGCAAATCGAATTACTCTTATGCCAAACAGCTAACCCAAAACCCAAAAAACAACAGACCCATATAAATAACCCCAAAAATTCCAAAAAGAAATAAACAAACCATTTTTCCCCCTTAGTATAGGCGATAGAAAAGGACATAAGGAGTAACAGAAAAAGTACCGCAAGGGAACGCTGAAAGAGAAATGAAACAACTTAGTAAAGCCAATAAAAGCAGAGATATAACCTCGTACCTTTTGCATCATGATTTAGCCAGAAACAACACAAGCAAAGTGAACTTTAGTTTGAAATCCCGAAACTAAGTGAGCTACTCCAAGACAGCCTATTAATAGGGCAAACCCGTCTCTGTGGCAAAAGAGTGGGAAGAACTTTGAGTAGAGGTGACAGACCTATCGAACTTAGTTATAGCTGGTTGCCCGAGAATTGGATAGAAGTTCAGCCTCTAAGCTTCTTTACTCCCCCGTCCTGACCCCATCAGACGCCCAAGAAACTAAGAGAGTTAGTCAAGGGGGGTACAGCCCCCTTGACATAAGATACAACTTTACCAGGAGGGTAAAGATCATAATTAGACAAGGTAAGATGTTTCAGTGGGCCTAAAAGCAGCCACCCGAACAGAAAGCGTTAAAGCTCAGACATACCCCTACCCTTAAATCCTGACAATTCATTCTTAACCCCCTAATTTTACCGGGCCTTCCCATGCATTCATGGGAGCGATTATGCTAATATGAGTAATAAGAGACCCTATCCTCTCTCCCAGCATACGTGTAAATCGGAACGGACCCTCCACCGAGACTTAACGGCCCCAAACAAAGAGGGAACTGAATTACAAACACAACAACCAGAAAAACACTCAACCAACAACCGTTAACCCTACACTGGTATGCATACATGGAAAGACTAAAAGAAAAAGAAGGAACTCGGCAAACACACTTAGGCCTCGCCTGTTTACCAAAAACATCGCCTCTTGCAAAAATAACAAATAAGAGGTCCCGCCTGCCCTGTGACTATATGTTTAACGGCCGCGGTATTTTGACCGTGCGAAGGTAGCGCAATCACTTGTCTTTTAAATGGAGACCTGTATGAATGGCACAACGAGGGCTTGACTGTCTCCTTTTTCCAGTCAATGAAATTGATCTCCCCGTGCAGAAGCGGGGATACTTACATAAGACGAGAAGACCCTATGGAGCTTTAGACACCAAAGCAGACCACGTTAAGCACTCCTAAATAAAGGACTAAACAATATTGGACCCTGCCCTAATGTCTTCGGTTGGGGCGACCACGGAGAAATAAAAAACCCCCGCGTGGAATAGGGATACTATCCCCACAATCACGAGCCTCCGCTCTACTAAACAGAATATCTGACCAATCAGATCCGGCAATGCCGACCAACGGACCAAGTTACCCTAGGGATAACAGCGCAATCCCCTTTTAGAGCCCATATCGACAAGGGGGTTTACGACCTCGATGTTGGATCAGGACATCCTAATGGTGCAGCCGCTATTAAGGGTTCGTTTGTTCAACGATTAAAGTCCTACGTGATCTGAGTTCAGACCGGAGTAATCCAGGTCAGTTTCTATCTATGATATGATCTTTTCTAGTACGAAAGGACCGAGAAGAAGAGGCCCCTGCCCAAAGCACGCCCCATCCTCACCTAATGAACACAACTAAAATAGACAAAAGGACATATCTCCCCAGCTAGAGAAAATAACATGTTAAGGTGGCAGAGCCCGGCCATTGCAAAAGACCTAAGCCCTTTCCACAGAGGTTCAAGTCCTCTCCTTAACTATGATTTCAACACTCATTAATTACATTATTAATCCCTTGGCACTCATAGTTCCCGTGCTTCTAGCAGTTGCTTTCTTCACATTAATTGAACGAAAAGTATTAGGCTATATACAAACACGAAAGGGTCCTAACGTAGTAGGACCATATGGCCTCCTTCAACCCATTGCAGATGGGGTAAAACTCTTCATCAAAGAACCAGTACGCCCCTCCGCGTCCTCTCAATTCCTCTTTCTCTTCACCCCTATACTAGCCCTTATCTTGGCCCTCACGCTATGAGCACCAATACCAACCCCCCATCCAATAGCAAACCTCAACCTTGGTATCCTTTTCGTCTTAGCTATCTCCAGCCTCACAGTTTATTCACTCTTGGGATCCGGATGGGCATCTAATTCTAAATATGCTTTAATTGGGGCACTACGAGCCGTAGCCCAAACAATTTCCTACGAGGTAAGCCTAGGACTCATTTTACTCAACGCTATTATTTTCACCGGCGGTTTCACACTTCAAACCTTCAGCATTGCACAAGAAAGCACCTGATTATTATTCTCAGCATGACCCTTAGCCTGAATGTGGTTCATCTCTACCCTAGCAGAAACTAACCGTGCTCCCTTTGACCTAACCGAAGGAGAATCAGAACTAGTCTCAGGTTTTAATGTTGAATATGCAGCAGGCCCCTTCGCATTATTTTTCCTAGCAGAGTACGCCAATATCCTTCTAATAAGTACACTTACCGCTATTCTATTTTTAGGACCATCATTTTACCTTTCAATACCAGAACTCACCACAGCAAACCTAATAACCAAGACGATTATAATTTCCATAATTTTCCTTTGAGCACGAGCCTCCTACCCCCGATTCCGATACGATCAATTAATGCATCTCATCTGGAAAAACTTCCTCCCACTCACGCTCGCACTGGTTATCTGACACTTAGCTGTTCCCCTCGCATTTGCGGGATTACCCCCTCATCCGTAAGCCCGGAGTTGTGCCTGAAACAAAGGGCCACTTTGATAGAGTGAATTATGAAGGTTAAAGTCCTTCCAACTCCTTAGAAAGAGAGGACTTGAACCTCTCCTGAAGAGATCAAAACTCTTAGTGCTTCCAATACACCACTTCCTAGTAAGGTCAGCTAATTAAGCTCTCGGGCCCATACCCCGAACATGTCGGTTAAACTCCTTCCTTTACTAATGAACCCGATCCTAATGATCCCGTTAGCATTCGGACTTGGCCTAGGAACCACAATTGCATTCACAAGCTCACACTGACTTATCGCCTGAATAGGCCTTGAAATCAGTACTATTGCCATCATCCCTTTGATAGCCAAACGCCACCACCCACGAGCAATTGAAGCAGCAACTAAATATTTTTTAACCCAAGCTACAGGAGCTGCTTTACTACTCTTCGCAACAATGATTAACGCCTGACTCTCAGGCGAATGAAACTTCTACCATGCATCCAACCCTATTGCAGTCATCCTAGTTACTCTTGCCCTCGCCCTAAAAATAGGATTCGCACCATTGCACGCATGACTCCCCGAAGTCCTTCAAGGAGTTGACCTATTTACGGGAATAGTGATTTCCACATGACAAAAACTAGCACCTTTCGCCCTCCTTACTCAAATCGAACCTTCTAATACATATCTATTAGCATTTTTAGGACTCACATCTACACTAGTCGGAGGCTGAGGAGGCCTAAACCAAACTCAGCTCCGAAAGATCCTAGCCTATTCTTCCATTGCCCACCTAGGGTGGGTAGCCCTGGCTATACAGTTCTCCAAATCATTAGCCCTGCTGACTTTACTGACATATATCGTAATAGCCGCCGCAGCATTCCTTGTATTCGACCACACCCACTCAACTGATCTCACTACACTCGCCATATCCGCAACCAAAAACCCTATACTAACAGCCTTTACTCCTCTTATCCTCTTCTCTTTAGGAGGCTTGCCCCCACTTACTGGCTTCTTCCCTAAATGAATAATTCTCCAAGTCATAGTAGAGAACGACTGCGCCCTCATAGCCACCATCGCCGCCTTCTCTTCTTTACTTAGCCTTTATGTTTACCTTCGGATTGCATACGCCATGGCCCTTACAATATCCCCTGGAACCATCACCTCTGCAGTCTTCTGAGTACTACGTTTACCCCGACCATCATTACACCTAGCAACCCTAACCATGGCAGCCACTGGCCTCCTACCAATTGCCCCCATACTAATCACTATCCTTAACATTTAAGAGACTTAGGCTAATATTCCAGACCAAGGGCCTTCAAAGCCCTCAGTGGGAGTGAAAATCTCCCAGTCCCTGTAAGACTTGCGGAACATTACTCCACATCTCCTGCATGCAAAACAGACACTTTAATTAAGCTAAAGCCTTACTAGACGAGCAGGCTTCGATCCTGCGAACTCTTAGTTAACAGCTAAGCGCCCAAACCAGCGAGCATTCGTCTAACTTTCCCCGCCTAAACAAACATAAAGGCGGGGAAAGCCCCGGCAGGCGATCAACCTGCTTCTTCAGATTTGCAATCTGACGTGATTACACCTCAGGGCTTGATAAGAAGAGGACTCAAACCTCTGTATATGGGGCTACAATCCACCGCTTAAAAACTCAGCCATCTTACCTATGGCAGTCACACGCTGATTTTTCTCAACCAACCACAAAGACATCGGCACCCTTTATTTAGTATTCGGTGCTTGAGCTGGGATAGTAGGAACGGCTTTAAGTCTTCTAATCCGAGCAGAATTAAGTCAACCAGGCGCCCTCCTAGGGGATGACCAGATTTATAATGTAATTGTTACAGCACATGCATTCGTAATAATTTTCTTTATAGTAATACCAATCATGATTGGTGGATTTGGAAATTGATTAATTCCACTAATGATTGGAGCCCCTGACATAGCATTTCCACGAATGAATAATATGAGCTTTTGACTCTTACCACCATCCTTCCTACTTCTACTTGCATCCTCTGCAGTAGAGTCTGGTGCTGGTACAGGATGAACAGTTTATCCCCCTTTAGCTGGTAATCTGGCACACGCAGGAGCATCTGTAGACCTGACTATTTTTTCCCTTCACCTTGCAGGTATTTCCTCAATTCTTGGAGCTATTAATTTTATTACAACAATTATTAATATGAAACCCCCCGCTACTTCCCAATATCAAACCCCTCTATTTGTATGAGCAGTATTAATTACTGCTGTTTTACTTCTTCTCTCACTTCCTGTCCTTGCTGCTGGTATTACAATACTACTCACAGACCGAAATTTAAACACTACCTTCTTTGATCCGGCAGGCGGAGGAGATCCTATTCTGTATCAGCACTTATTCTGATTCTTCGGCCACCCAGAAGTATATATTCTTATTCTACCAGGGTTTGGAATAATTTCACACATTGTTGCTTACTACTCAGGTAAAAAAGAACCTTTCGGTTACATAGGAATAGTATGAGCTATAATAGCAATTGGACTACTAGGATTCATCGTTTGAGCCCATCACATGTTTACAGTTGGAATAGACGTAGATACACGTGCCTACTTCACATCTGCCACTATAATTATTGCAATTCCCACAGGTGTAAAAGTTTTCAGCTGATTAGCTACTCTTCATGGAGGCTCCATTAAATGAGAAACTCCGCTACTATGAGCCCTAGGCTTTATTTTCCTATTTACAGTAGGTGGCCTAACAGGTATTGTTCTTGCTAATTCTTCTCTAGACATTGTTCTACACGATACATATTATGTAGTAGCCCACTTCCACTATGTATTATCTATAGGAGCCGTGTTTGCCATTGTTGCTGCTTTCGTACACTGATTCCCACTATTCTCAGGTTATACTTTACACAGCACCTGAACAAAAATCCACTTTGGTATTATGTTTATTGGCGTAAACTTAACCTTCTTCCCGCAACATTTCCTTGGCTTAGCCGGAATGCCTCGACGATATTCAGATTATCCAGACGCCTATACCCTATGAAACACAGTTTCTTCTATTGGCTCTTTAATTTCCCTTGTAGCTGTAATCATATTCTTATTTATTATCTGAGAAGCATTCGCCGCTAAACGTGAAGTAATGTCAGTTGAATTAACTGCAACTAACGTTGAATGACTCCACGGCTGCCCTCCCCCTTACCACACATTTGAAGAACCTGCATACGTTCAAGTTCAACTAAATTCACCAAACCGAGAAAGGAGGGAATTGAACCCCCGTATGCTGGTTTCAAGCCAACAACATAACCACTCTGCCACTTTCTTCATAAGACACTAGTAAATAGTGAACATTACATTGCTTTGTCAAGGCAAAATTGCGGGTTAAAATCCCGCGTGTCTTACCCGCTAATGGCACATCCCTCACAACTAGGATTTCAAGATGCAGCTTCCCCTGTTATAGAAGAACTCCTTCACTTTCATGACCACGCCCTAATGATCGTTTTTCTAATTAGTACTTTAGTACTTTACATTATTGTAGCTATAGTATCTACTAAACTAACCAATAAATATATTCTAGATTCCCAAGAAATTGAAATTATTTGAACAATTCTTCCCGCAATTATCCTTATCCTCATTGCACTACCATCCCTTCGAATCCTTTATCTCATGGACGAAATTAATGACCCTCACTTAACAATTAAAGCCATTGGCCACCAATGATACTGAAGTTACGAATATACCGATTATGAAGATCTTGGGTTTGACTCATATATAATTCCCACACAAGACCTTGCCCCTGGACAATTCCGCCTTCTAGAAACTGACCATCGAATAGTAGTACCAATCGAATCGCCTGTTCGAGTCCTAGTTTCAGCCGAAGATGTTCTCCATTCATGAGCAGTCCCAGCCCTAGGCGTCAAAATAGATGCAGTGCCTGGCCGACTAAACCAAACAGCTTTCATCACATCACGACCAGGAGTATTCTATGGACAATGCTCTGAAATCTGCGGAGCCAATCACAGCTTCATACCTATCGTAGTTGAAGTAGTCCCACTAGAACATTTCGAAAACTGATCCTCTTTAATACTTGAAGACGCTTCGCCAAGAAGCTAAATAGGGCCATTAGCGTTAGCCTTTTAAGCTAAAGATTGGTGACTCCCAACCACCCTTGGTGACATGCCCCAACTCAACCCAGCCCCTTGATTCGCTATTCTAGTCTTTTCTTGACTAGTATTCTTAACGGTCTTACCTCCAAAAGTTTTAGCTCATTCTACCCCAAACGAACCAGTAGCTCAGAGCGCAGAAAAACTTAAAACAGAACCCTGAACCTGATCATGACATTAAGCTTTTTTGATCAATTTATGAGCCCCTCATATTTAGGAATTCCCCTAATTGCCGTCGCCCTAAGCCTCCCTTGAATTCTCTACCCAACCCCATCTTCACGATGGTTAAATAATCGACTATTGACCCTTCAAGGTTGATTCATCAACCGATTTACACAACAACTTCTCCTTCCCTTAAATCCAGGAGGACACAAATGAGCCCTTATTTTTGCATCACTTATATTATTTTTAATTACCCTTAATATACTTGGATTATTGCCCTACACCTTTACACCCACAACACAACTATCTCTTAACATGGGCCTTGCAGTCCCACTCTGACTAGCCACAGTTATTATTGGTATGCGAAATCAACCAACTATTGCTTTAGGCCATCTACTGCCAGAAGGAACTCCAACACCCTTAATTCCAGTACTAATTATTATCGAAACAATTAGCCTGTTTATCCGTCCATTAGCCTTAGGAGTGCGACTTACTGCTAACCTTACAGCTGGACATCTACTAATTCAACTAATTGCCACAGCTGCCTTCGTCCTCCTACCTTTAATACCTACCGTTGCAATTCTTACCGCAACTCTTCTCTTCCTCCTTACTCTGCTAGAAATTGCAGTCGCAATGATTCAAGCTTATGTATTTGTTCTTCTACTAAGCCTTTATCTACAAGAAAACGTATAATGGCCCACCAAGCACACGCATATCACATAGTCGACCCCAGCCCATGACCCTTAACAGGCGCAGTTGCCGCCCTATTAATAACTTCAGGCCTCGCAGTCTGATTCCACTTCCACTCCACAACACTAATGACTCTCGGGACAGCTCTTCTTCTACTTACTATATATCAATGATGACGAGATATCGTACGAGAAGGTACATTTCAAGGACACCATACACCTCCTGTTCAAAAAGGACTTCGATATGGTATAATTCTATTCATTACCTCAGAAGTCTTTTTCTTCTTAGGTTTTTTCTGAGCCTTTTATCACGCCAGCCTCGCACCAACACCTGAACTAGGAGGCTGCTGACCCCCAACAGGCATTACCACCCTTGACCCTTTCGAAGTACCCCTTCTAAACACAGCCGTCTTATTAGCTTCAGGAGTTACAGTTACCTGAGCCCACCATAGCATTATGGAAGGAGAACGAAAACAAGCAATTCAATCCCTTTTACTAACGATTCTTCTTGGCTTCTACTTCACCTTCCTTCAAGGCATGGAATATTATGAAGCGCCTTTTACAATTGCAGACGGAGTCTACGGCTCTACATTCTTTGTAGCTACCGGCTTTCACGGCCTCCATGTAATTATCGGCTCAACATTCCTAGCCGTCTGCCTCCTACGACAAGTCCATTACCACTTTACATCCGAACATCACTTTGGATTCGAAGCAGCCGCCTGATACTGACATTTCGTAGATGTCGTATGATTATTCCTTTATATCTCTATCTACTGATGAGGATCATAATCTTTCTAGTACTAAAGCTAGTATAAGTGACTTCCAATCACCTGGTCTTGGTTAAAATCCAAGGAAAGATAAATGAATCTTACTACAATAATTTTAATTTCCCTTGCCTTAACCATTGTCCTCGCCATCGTGTCCTTTTGATTACCTATGATTGCCTCAGACCATGAGAAAGTCTCCCCCTATGAATGTGGATTTGACCCTTTAGGCTCTGCCCGATTACCCTTTTCCCTACGCTTCTTTCTAATCGCCATCCTCTTCCTTCTTTTTGACCTAGAAATTGCCCTCCTTCTACCCCTCCCATGAGCAGATCAACTTACATCCCCACTCATAACCTTCTCATTAGCCTCAGCTGTCCTAGTCCTCCTCACTGTCGGCCTCATTTACGAATGATTTCAAGGAGGCTTAGAATGAGCCGAATAGGTAATTAGTTTAAGAAAAACATTTGATTTCGGCTCAAAAACTTGTGGTTAAAGTCCACAATTAACCTAATGTCCCCTCTCCTATTTGCCTTTTCATCTGCCTTCGTATTAGGCCTAATCGGCCTGGGATTTTATCGAATCCACCTCCTATCCGCCCTATTATGTTTAGAAGGTATAATACTTTCCCTATTTATTGGCCTTTCCCTATGAACACTCCACTTCGGCTCCATCAACTCCTTAGCTACCCCCTTACTCCTACTCACGTTTTCAGCCTGTGAAGCAAGCGTAGGCTTAGCACTGCTAGTAGCCATAGCTCGCACACATGGAAACGACCGAATTGCTACCCTAAACCTCCTACAATGCTAAAAATCCTTATTCCAACTATCATGCTAGTTCCAACGACCTGACTTGTCCCTCAAAAATGACTATGGACTTCTACCCTCACACACAGCCTACTTATTGCATTTGCCAGTTTATTCTGACTAATTAATCCTGTAGATACAGGCTGGTCCTGCCTCAACCTTTATATAGCCACCGACCCCCTCTCCACCCCTCTGCTAATCCTCACGTGCTGACTCCTCCCATTAATGATTCTTGCAAGCCAAAACCACATAACTTCTGAACCTTCAACCCGACAACGAACATTCATTACTCTAATAACTTCACTTCAAATTTTCCTTATCATAGCTTTCAGTGCCACAGAGCTTATAATATTCTATATTATATTCGAAGCCACCCTAATTCCTACGCTAATCCTGATTACTCGATGAGGTTCCCAGACAGAACGCCTAAACGCAGGCACCTATTTCCTATTTTATACCTTGGCCGGATCTCTTCCCCTCTTAATTGCCCTGCTTGCACTAGAAAAAACTACAGGAACCCTCTCCCTATTAACCCTACAATATACCAGCTATATTCATCTCACGTCATACTCAGACAAATTATGATGAGCCGCTTGTCTTCTAGGTTTCCTAGTTAAAATACCACTATATGGGGTCCACATCTGACTCCCTAAAGCCCACGTAGAAGCACCAGTTGCAGGCTCAATAATTCTTGCTGCCGTCTTGCTAAAACTAGGAGGTTACGGTATAATACGAATTTTAATTGTACTAGAACCGTTAACAAAAGAACTAAGCTACCCATTTATTGCCCTCGCACTATGGGGAATTATCATAACTGGTTCTATTTGCCTACGCCAAACAGATCTCAAATCCCTAATCGCCTACTCATCAGTAAGTCATATAGGCCTAGTAGTCGGAGGAATCCTAATTCAAACTCCATGAGGATTTACCGGAGCACTTATCCTAATAATTGCACATGGCTTAACTTCCTCCGCCCTCTTCTGCCTAGCAAATACCAACTACGAACGAACACACAGCCGTACTATAGTATTAGCCCGAGGATTACAAATAGCACTCCCCCTGATAGCGACATGATGATTCCTCGGCTCCCTAGCTAATCTAGCCCTTCCACCCCTTCCCAACCTAATAGGCGAACTCATAATTATCACATCTCTCTTCAACTGATCAGGGTGAACACTTATCATAACCGGAATTGGAACTTTAATTACCGCAGGTTATTCACTCTATATATTCCTTATAACTCAACGAGGGCCACTCCCAACACATCTTGCCAGCTTAGAACCATCTCATTCGCGGGAGCACCTTCTCATGGCCTTGCACCTAATCCCCCTAATACTACTCATCCTTAAACCCGAACTCATTTGAGGATGAACCTCTTGTGGGTATAGTTTAATAAAAACATTAGATTGTGATTCTAAAAAAAGAAGTTAAAATCTTCTTATCCACAGAGAGAGGCTCGCTAGCAACGGAAACTGCTAATTTTCGCCACCTTGGTTGAACCCCAAGGCTCACTCGCAAATATACTGCTTCTAAAGGATAACAGCTCATCCGTTGGTCTTAGGAACCAAAAACTCTTGGTGCAAATCCAAGTAGCAGCTATGCACCCTACCGCATTAACTATAACCTCAAGCTTGCTTATCATCTTTACACTGCTAGTATATCCTATTCTTTCTACCCTTAGCCCCCGCCCCCAAGAATCCTCCTGAGCACTAACCCATGTAAAAACGTCGGTAAAGTTAGCTTTCCTTGTTAGCCTTTTACCTTTATTTCTATTCCTAAATACAGGAGCGGAAATAATCGTAACTAACTGAAACTGAATAAACACCCTAACTTTTGATATTAATATTAGCTTTAAATTTGACCACTACTCCATTATCTTCACCCCTATTGCTCTCTACGTAACCTGATCAATCCTTGAGTTTGCATCATGATATATGCACTCCGACCCATATATAAATCGATTCTTTAAGTACCTACTAATTTTCCTGATTGCTATAATTATTCTAGTTACAGCAAATAATATATTTCAACTTTTCATTGGATGAGAAGGCGTAGGCATTATATCATTCTTATTAATTGGATGATGATTCGGACGAGCCGACGCAAATGCTGCCGCCTTACAAGCAGTCCTCTATAACCGAGTGGGTGACATTGGCCTTATTCTCGCAATAGCCTGAATCGCAATAAATCTTAATTCATGAGAAATACAACAGGTCTTCACAGCAGCTAAAGGGGTAGACCTAACCCTTCCTCTTCTCGGCCTCATTCTAGCCGCCACAGGAAAATCTGCCCAATTCGGACTTCACCCTTGACTTCCATCAGCCATGGAAGGTCCTACTCCGGTATCTGCCCTACTGCATTCCAGCACCATGGTTGTCGCAGGAATCTTCCTCCTTATCCGGATGAGCCCTTTGATAGAAGACAACCAAACTGCCCTAACCACCTGCCTATGCCTAGGAGCCCTAACCACTCTATTTACAGCTACCTGTGCTTTAACCCAAAACGACATCAAAAAAATTGTTGCCTTCTCCACATCCAGCCAACTAGGCCTAATAATAGTTACAATTGGACTTAACCAACCCCAACTTGCTTTCCTACACATCTGCACCCACGCATTCTTCAAAGCAATACTCTTCCTGTGCTCAGGGTCAATTATTCATAGCCTAAATGATGAGCAAGACATCCGAAAAATAGGAGGAATGCATCACTTAACACCCTTCACATCATCTTGCCTCACTATTGGAAGCCTAGCACTAACAGGTACACCCTTCTTAGCCGGCTTCTTCTCCAAAGACGCAATCATTGAAGCACTAAACACATCCCACCTAAACGCCTGAGCCCTGACTCTAACCCTACTAGCCACTTCATTCACCGCGGTTTACAGTCTCCGTGTTGTTTTCTTCGTTTCAATAGGACATCCCCGATTTAACTCATTATCTCCTATTAATGAAAATAATCCAGCAGTTATTAATCCCATCAAACGCCTAGCTTGAGGTAGCATTATTGCAGGCCTACTGATTACCTCCAACATCCTCCCTTTAAAAACACCCGTAATGTCCATACCACCTCTCCTAAAATTGGCGGCATTAGCCGTTTCAATCCTAGGACTCCTAACTGCACTTCAACTTGCCTCACTTGCCAGCAAGCAATCAAAACCAACACCTAAATTAACTACCCATCATTTCTCCAACATGCTAGGCTTCTTCCCAATAATTATTCACCGCTTTACACCAAAACTAAGCCTTGCCCTAGGACAAACTCTTGCTTATCAGGCAGTAGATCAAACCGCCCTAGAAAAATTAGGCCCTACTGCAACTTCATCCCTCAACCTCACCCCTATTACAATAACAAGTGACACTCAAAAAGGATCAGTTAAAATTTACTTCATACTCCTTATCATAACCCTTACACTAACCACGGCAATTACACTAATATTTACTACCTAAACTGCCCGCACTACCCCCCGGCTCAAGCCCCGTGTCAGCTCCAACACTACAAGTAAAGTAAATAGCAACACCATTGCAGCAATAACTAGTACACCTCCCCCTGCAGAATACACCAACGAAACTCCTCCTATATCTCCACTAAACACTGAAAAATCATTCACCTCATCCACAGAAAAAGAAAAAGACCCACTTCACCCCGTCAAATATATTGCTGCAATTACACAGACCACCGAAAAGTAAATGGTGAAAATCACTATTACAGATCGATTTCATCAACCCTCAGGATAAGGCTCAGCAGCTAAAGCTGCCGAATAAGCAAATACGACAAGCATTCCTCCCAAGTAAATTAAAAACAGCACCAGGGACAAAAAACCTCCCCCATGCCCTACCAACACACCACAACCCAACCCCGCTACAATTACTAAACCTAATGCACCAAAATAAGGAGACGGGTTAGAAGCAACCGCCACCATGCCGAAAACCCAACCAAATAAAAGAAAAGCCATAATATATATCATAATTCCTGCCAGGATTTTAACCAGGACTGATGGCTTGAAAAACCACTGTTGTTATTCAACTACAAGAACCACAATGGCAAGCCTACGCAAAGCTCACCCACTACTAAAAATCGCCAATGACGCACTAGTCGACCTCCCAGCCCCATCAAACATCTCAGTTTGATGAAACTTTGGCTCTCTACTCGGTCTCTGCTTAATTGCCCAAATTCTAACAGGACTATTTTTAGCCATACACTATACATCCGACATCGCCACTGCCTTCTCCTCAGTTACACATATCTGTCGAGACGTAAACTACGGTTGACTAATTCGTAACCTCCACGCCAACGGCGCATCTTTCTTCTTCATCTGCATTTACCTCCACATTGGACGAGGCCTTTACTACGGCTCCTATCTTTACAAAGAGACATGAAACGTCGGAGTAGTACTGCTTCTCCTAGTAATAATGACCGCCTTTGTAGGGTACGTCCTTCCATGAGGGCAAATATCATTCTGAGGAGCCACTGTCATTACCAACCTCTTATCCGCCGTCCCATACATCGGCAACGTCTTAGTCCAATGAATCTGGGGAGGCTTCTCCGTCGACAATGCAACACTTACACGCTTTTTTGCCTTCCACTTCCTCCTTCCCTTTATTATTGCAGCCTTCACCATTATTCACCTATTGTTTTTACATGAAACTGGGTCTAACAATCCCTTAGGTTTAAACTCCGATGCAGACAAAATCTCGTTCCACCCTTACTTTTCTTACAAAGACCTGTTAGGATTTGCAGTTGTCATTATCGCATTAACCTCCTTAGCCCTTTTCTCCCCAAACCTGCTTGGAGACCCGGACAATTTCACCCCCGCCAACCCTCTAGTCACACCTCCACATATTAAACCCGAATGATATTTCCTATTTGCTTACGCCATCTTACGCTCTATTCCCAACAAACTAGGAGGAGTCCTAGCGCTACTTGCCTCCATCCTTGTACTTATAGTTGTCCCAATCCTCCACACATCAAAACAACGAAGCCTCACATTCCGACCATTTACACAATTCCTGTTTTGAACCCTAATCGCGAACGTGGCTATCCTCACATGAATCGGAGGAATGCCTGTCGAACATCCATACATTATTATCGGCCAAATTGCTTCTGTCCTATACTTCTCTCTCTTCCTGATTATGATCCCCCTTACAGGATGATTAGAAAACAAGGCTCTTGAATGATCCTGCATTAGTAGCTCAGTTTCAGAGCGCCGGTCTTGTAAACCGGACGCCAGGGGTTAAAATCCCCTCTACTGCTCAAAAAAAGGGGACTCCAACCCCCACCGCTAACTCCCAAAGCTAGTATTCTTCATTAAACTATTTCTTGTTATATAAACATTCAATTATTGCATTGCATACAATAGTACATTCAATTGTACATCACACATGGATACACTCCACATGATTATGTAACATTACACCTACATTGAGTATGTACATAATACATATATAGTATAATAATCATACCTGAAATAATGGACTACTTCATTAGTAGGCATGGAATGATTTTCACCATAACTGTTATTGTCAGAGGATATAACAGCCCAACAAGAGACCACCATCACTATTAAATCACGTGAATATTAATCATGATAATCAAGGACAAGACACTTGTTCCTTGCAAAACTGAACTATTCCTGGCATTTGGTTCCTATTTCAGGAACATGCCCTGAATAAAACCCATAATTTGTACTGAGTCTGCATAAGTTAATGGTGTTGCTACATAAGTAAGAGACCCACCATGCCGGGCGTTACTTCCAGTGGGCAGTTGGTTCTCTTTTATTTCTTTTCTTTTCACCTTGCATCTCACAGTGCAGGCCTCCACACAATAACAAGGTTGAACACACTTTCTGCTTTCCTTATAGGTAAATGTCATTAAACTAATTAAAGATACTGTTCGTAATAACAACATAACTGATATCGAGTGCATATATATCGTATTACACCCCTGGAATATCCGTTAACCACTTGTTGTTTAAATCTAGACTATTGTTAGAAAAGCGTTAAACCCCCCTACCCCCCTAACATCCTAAGGTTACTAACATTCCTGAAAACCCCCCGGAAAGCAGGAAAACCTCTACTGGTATGTTTTACCCAATGTGTGTCCATTTACACTATTAAAGAAAT